TCGGATGAGCTTCCCCCAATTATGTCTGGTAATAGAATAGGTCGGCTTGCTCTGACCAAGACTCCGCTTTTTGCTCCGTCCGTGGAGCGTATGAATTTCCTGGAATGTAGATAGACCAAAAGAGGGAATGAAGGGATAGGAATAGGAATTATAGTACCATTAGAAGAAGGGGCACCTGTGGGAACATCTCTACTGACGAACCATTTCAATAGTACGGGTGCTGCCGTGCCACGAGGCACGACCATGGAAGTAATGAAAAAGAAAAAGTTTTGTAGTTGGACCATCTGTTCTATCCGTTCGAGTTTTGCTTCTATAGAGAAGATGAGACGCTAAAAATGAAAGTGTTCGCAACGCATACCGAAAGGGTACCAATGAAGCCGACCATTAATGACTAGTTCGAAGACCAAGAGCGGTCTGATCCAAAAAGAAAGCGTGACCTTTAAGGTAGGGGTAATCCGAACTTGAGGCGGAATCCCTCATCGGTAAAGTGGGAGTAGAATTCACGGTAGATTTGTGAATTTCTACCGCTTTGGTTGATATCCTTAATAAATAAATTAAGACTCCCGTCCATGATATCCCGTTGAAAGGAATGTTGCAAAGAGCCCACCGGCTCCACCTTACCCTCAAGGAAGTCGTACGCCTCCTTTTTTATATTCGTATATGGAGAAAGCTCCATGATACGAGAATAATTTTGCTCACCAAGCATAAGATCGAAGAGCCTATCTTGCAATAGACCCTTTCTTTCTAATACTGTGAGTTCTAAATATTCTCTATCAAGTATGGCCCTATAATGGGCCACATCAATAGCTTGCTCGAAGTTCTCGTGAACAAGCCCCTCATACTCCCCAGGATGATTCTGGGGAGGAAGGTTGTAGTAATCACGGCTCTGGAGACTCCGTATGCGAGCATAAATCTCAGCTTCGTTATCGGCCGCTATTTCGGCTCTAAACGTAGCCAATGATTCACTGCTCGAGGAAGACTCCAAAGCCGGAAGACTACTTTCATTTTCACTTCCGGAGGAGACTTGCCAAATGAAAGCGCTTGTCATTCCTGACAGCAGAGAAAACCCAAAATACCTAGCAAAAGCACAGAATACGTAAATTTGAATGAGAATGACGAAGAAAAGAAAAGAACTCTTCTTCCCTTTGGAAACTAAAATTCTATAAACCAGTATTAAAGTGACCAAAAGTAATAAGAAAGCGATGACGGTGGAAATTTTGGGGCAGCTGTCCGTTCCTATAAAACGTCCGACAAAGAAAGCCGACCCGAACATCGGAAAAAACCCAAGGAAGAAAGTTAGTGGCATGATTGATTCAGTGATGTGACTTCTCCTGCTCCAGTAAATCAGTCTGGAGACTTGCTAATTCAATTCAATCGCCTTGGTTTTTCCAAGAAATACATGGGAAAAATAGGGAGAAAGAAATGGGATTGTGTCAACAGGCCCCTATTCCGACGAAAAAAAGCCCCTTTTCTTTTTGTTTAGCCAGAAAAATTACGATTTCAGAGAAGAGGAAAAACCCTCCGACATAAATTTAGAAGTTAATTTCTCCAGTTGAGGCATCTTGATTGAGAATAAAGGATTCCCCCCTAGGGTTTTATTTTAAGGGTGGTAACGCGCTACTACTTAAACTACTTATGTTAATTCTACTTACGCTAAATAAAAAAAAGAAATGTAGCTCCCTGTTAGGATCGACAATTGAGAGAAGGGCCCCATTGGAGGATGGGTCCCGAGCGGTTTTGCATTGAGTTTTCTTTTAGTGGGAGTGAGGGAACGGACTCATCGCTCTCCTGCCGTGAGTCCTTAAAGGCGGGAGAGAGTAGAGCATACTAGGTAGTTACCGAATGCCCCAAAGCATCTTCCTTTTAGGACCGGCGCTAGACTTCCTCTCTTTTCTATAAGATATAAAAGGCGAAATTGATGCTCTTAACTACCCCTTTTTCTTTTAAAAAACGGAACGAATCGTCGATTTAAAACTGAACTAACCCTTTTTTGCCCGCCCACTTACCCCTTCTTCATGATCCGGCTTGTCCGTGATATGAGAATACCTTTGCTCGAAATGGATTCCGTTAGCGCCAAACTTAATATGATGCCTGCTACTGTGACTTCCAGTGCTCTTGCCCTATTTTGGCTCCCACTCCCACTAGTTCCTGGTCCCTCCAGCTTCAGGTTGTTTTCATGAGTGCGAAGAAAGCGGACTCCTTTTCAATAGAAAGGAAGAAAAAGAAAAGAAAGAAATATAAAAATATAACAGAAGCCAGAAATCACACCGCATAGATGAAATGGAACAATAAATGAAGAAAACCTGAACGGAGAAACAATAATTAAAGCCTTTTTGAAGCTCGAAAAAAGCCGGAAAACTGTAAATGAAGCTTACATCACCTAACCTAAAAAGATTTGTGCATATTTTGAAAAAGAACCTAAATCTAAGACTACCCATCAATCATCCAACACAACCAACTATTCAGAAAAGAGAAATGAATTACAGAACTCAGTGAGTGA